TCCTTTTGAAAATACCAGTGTAAGTGAAGATCCAATTTTAAATGATATGGATAAAGACATTTTTAATTTTAGCGACAAGTCTAATTACAGTAATGTTGATCATTTAGTCGGCGACAGATACATTCGGAATTTCATATCTGATGACACTTTTTTCGTTAGGGATAGTAATAGGGACAGTTATTCCATATATTTTGATATTGAAAATAAAAATTTTGAGATTGACAACAACCGTTCTTTTCTAAGTGAACTAAAAAGTTCTTTTTATAGTTATCAGACTTCTAGTTATATGAATAATGCACCCCAAAGTGACGATACTCGCCACGATCATTACATGTATGATACTAATTCTCATTATAGTTGGAATAATCACATTAATAGTTGTATTGACAGTTATCTTGGTTCTCAAATTTGTATTGATAGTTATATTTTAAGCAACAGTAACAATTACAGTGACAGCTACATTTATAGTTACATTTGTGGCGAAAGCGTAAATAGTAGTAAAAGCGAGAGTTCCAGTATAAAAACTAGCACAGATGATAGTGATTTTAGTATAAGTTCTAATAATTTAAATGTAACTCAAAAATACAGGCATTTGTGGATTCAATGCGAAAATTGTTATGGATTAAATTATAAGAAATTTTTAAAATCAAAAATGAATATTTGTGAACAATGTGGATGTCATTTGAAAATGAGTAGTTTTGATAGAATCGAACTTTCGATTGATCCCGGTACTTGGGATCCTATGAACGAAGACATGGTCTCTCTGGATCCCATTGAATTTCATTCGGAGGAGGAACCTTATAAAGATCGTATTGATTCTTATCAAAAAAATACAGGATTAACTGAGGCTGTTCAAACAGGCACAGGTCAACTAAATGGTATTCCCGTAGCAATTGGTGTTATGGATTTTCAGTTTATGGGTGGTAGTATGGGATCTGTAGTGGGCGAAAAAATCACACGTTTGGCCGAGTATGCTACCAATCAATTTTTACCTCTTATTCTAGTGTGTGCTTCCGGAGGAGCACGCATGCAAGAAGGAAGCTTGAGCCTGATGCAAATGGCTAAAATATCTTCCGCTTTATATGATTATCAATTAAATAAAAAGTTATTTTATGTAGCAATCCTTACATCCCCTACCACAGGCGGGGTGACGGCTAGTTTTGGTATGTTGGGAGATATCATTATTGCCGAACCCAATGCTTATATTGCATTTGCAGGTAAAAGAGTAATTGAACAAACATTGAATAAGACAGTACCTGAGGATTCACAAGTGGCTGAATATTTATTCCATAAGGGCTTATTCGATCCAATCGTACCACGTAATCCTTTAAAGGGCGTTCTGAGTGAGTTATTTCGGCTACATGCTTTCTTTCCTTTGAATGAAAATTAGATTAGAGCCTTAGAGTCTTAATTTAATATTTAATAAGAGTATTAATTTAATAAAACTTAATAAATTTTTTTATGTGTGGTGATCAAGTAGTTATTTAATTTATAGGAATCAAAGTCAAAATCCGAAGAATGGATTTTGACTTTGGTAACATAAGATTGAATTGTAGAAAGAACCATCCGGATCGTTTTTTTATCGATATTCCTGGTTACTAATACTAACTAGGAAATCTCTATTAAACAAAAGAGTGAATTCTTTCAAAATAAAAGAGTGAATTCTTTCGCTTTCTTCCGTGGAATTAGTTAACAAGGTCTTGCATCTTTCTATATCTCCCGAAAATAATCCCCCACTAAGAATCCTTTTTGTTGGATCGTATTATAACGAATTCTTTAGGAGTTTTTAGGAAATACTTTAAAATTTTATTAAATTATGAAATTTATAAGACAAGAAAAGATAATAACTACTAATACGAATATAAAAAGGGTGGATTATCGTATATATATATTTCATGTAGAAACATGTAGAAAGATGAATTAGAAACATGTAGAAAGATGAATAGGCCCATTTATTTATATATTTATTTATTAATTAATATATATTTATTAAATTAATATAGATTTCTTAAAACATATACTTATAGACTCCCTATCCCTATTAAGTATATATATACTCACTTAGGTATACTTAGTATAATATAACAATTATATATGAATTATAAGATATCTTTATAACAATATAAGGATAAGGTTCAAATATAAAACAATAAATATAACAATAAATAACAGGTACAAATATTAAATCGAGGTACCCATTCTATGATAACTCTCAACAGTCTCCCCTCCATTTTTGTGCCTTTAGTGGGCTTAGTATTTCCGGCAATTGCAATGGCTTCTTTATCTCTTTATGTTCAAAAAAACAAGATTTTTTAGATACAACAAGGACAAATCTTATATATATATATATTTTTTTCAAGACTTACTTGGATCATAACACGGATATCTATTTAGTAAAATATGGTATAATATGCGGCTTCCTTCGGGCATAAGCTCTTATGTATGTGTAAACATGATAAATGAATTATAACTATTTTCAAATAGATCGGGATCGGGGAGAATTTCTGAAATGTAAAGTCATCTATATGTATTAGGAAATCATATGAAAGGGATGTTATTATTTTAGTTTGGATCTAAGAAATTCGATGAATTATCCCTAAAGGTTCACATCATAATAGTGCTGGTTGATGAGAGTTACTTCGGAAACAAAAAAAAAGTAAAAAAAAAAAATTATTTTTGTTATTCTCCCAATTCCAATAAAATGCAACTAGGTCTAGTTAGAGTATGAGTTGGCGATCAGAACGTATATGGGTAGAACTTATAGCGGGGTCTCGAAAAACAAGTAATTTCTGTTGGGCCTTTATTCTTTTTTTATGTTCATTAGGGTTTTTATTGGTTGGAACGTCCAGTTATTTTGGTAGGAATTTTATATCTTTATTTCCTTCTCAGCAAATAATTTTTTTTCCACAAGGTATCGTGATGTCTTTCTATGGGATCGCAGGTCTTTTTATTAGCTCCTATTTGTGGTGCACAATTTCGTGGAATGTAGGTAGTGGTTATGATCGATTCGATATAAAAGAGGGCATAGTGTGTATTTTTCGTTGGGGATTTCCTGGAAAAAATCGTCGCATATTCCTCCGATTCCTTATGAAAGACATTCAGTCCATCAGAATAGAAATTAAAGAGGGTATTTATGCTCGTCGTGTCCTTTATATGGAAATAAAAGGACAAGGAGCCATTCCCTTGACTCGTACTGATGAGAATTTTACTCCACGAGAGATTGAGCAAAAAGCTGCTGAATTGGCCTATTTCTTGCGTGTACCAATTGAAGTATTTTGAAAAAAGGAACTGAAGAATGAATACTTTGCAAGAGATAAAAAACTCAAGAATCATCTTTTTTTCTATAGCATAACTTAACTGAAGTTTCTTCAGAACGCTTACTCGAGCCAAAGCAAACGTATATGAAACAATTCTAAAACTAAATTGTTTATGTCCACAATTTTTTTTATGCGTATGTAAATCCACTTAACTCAATTCAGTAACAAATCTAAATGATAGATTCATCATATATCAAAACAAAACATTTCATCATAAAGTAAAGAATTTTTTTTTCTAAATATTTGATATTTTGATAGAACGGGAGTTCTTTCGTCTCGAAATCCGACTACTATTAATTTGAAGAGGGCTCTTTCTTATTCTATATTCTTTCTAAATTCAAGGACTAACCGCTGTACTGAATCACAAAAAAATCCGGAAATACATCGATGACTTGTAATAGAACTTATGCTTGATAGAAATATTAGTATCATATAGAGTCGACGAATGAGGTGCGTTCATTAAAAATTTTAAAATTCACAGACGAAAAAATGGCAAAAAAGAAAGTATTAATTTCCCTTCTATATCTTGCATCTATAGTATTTTTGCCTTGGTGGATCTCTCTCTCATTTAATAAAAGTCTGGAATCTTGGTTTACTAATTGGTGGAATACTAGGCAATCCGAAATTTTTTTGAATGATATTCAAGAAAAGAGTATTCTAAAAGAATTCATAGACTTAGAGGAACTCTTACGTTTGGACGAAATGATAAAGGAATACCCGGAAACACATTTACAAAAGCCTCGCATCGAAATCTACAAAGAAACGATCCAATTGATCAAGATGCACAACGAGGATCGCATCCATACAATTTTACACTTCTCGACAAATATAATCTGTTTCGGTATTCTAAGTGGTTATTCTATTCTAGGTAATGAAGAACTTGTTATTCTTAACTCTTGGTTTCAAGAATTCCTATACAACTTAAGCGACACAATAAAAGCTTTTTCTATTCTTTTATTAACTGATTTATGTATAGGATTCCATTCGCCCCACGGTTGGGAATTAATGATTGGCTCTGTCTACAAAGATTTTGGATTTGCTCATAATGATCAAATTATATCCGGTCTTGTTTCTACTTTTCCAGTCATTTTAGATACAATTTTTAAATATTGGATCTTTCGTTATTTAAATCGTGTATCTCCTTCACTTGTAGTGATTTATCATTCAATGAATGACTGAAAAGTGATCGAACGATCCAATTATAATATTTGTTACTTTGTACATAAGCAAAACATTCAAAATTGTACTTACTACCCATCCAAGGGATTCCTCCAATATTCCAGTAAAATTATTTATATTTAATATTTAAGTAAATAGCAAAATTATAGATAGGGAACTATACTAGCGACCTACCTAATTTTATTGTAGAAATTTTCGGGATCAATGATTGGACCATGCAAACTAAAAATACCTTTTCTTGGATAAAGAAAGAGATTACTCGATCCATTTCCGTATCGCTCATGATATATATACTAACCCAGGCACCCCTTTCAAATGCATATCCCATTTTTGCACAGCAGGGTTATGAAAATCCACGAGAAGCGACTGGCCGTATTGTATGTGCCAATTGCCATTTAGCTAATAAACCCGTGGATATCGAGGTTCCACAAGCGGTACTTCCTGATACTGTATTTGAAGCAGTTGTTCGAATTCCTTATGATCTGCAACTGAAACAAGTTCTTG